TGAAATTTCAMRWRWWGAGAAATCAACTGAAGATGAAGAGGATTTGTCACACGAAAAGGAGATTTTGAAAAAAGAGCCGTACTCGAAATTGGAAGATGAAGATGAAGAGATAGAGAAAGATATTGAACAGGCTATTGGTACTTTGCTTTTTGACCATAATACAATTGTTCTTGGTAAAGTTATCCGAAAAAATAGTAAACTAAAAGGGACTATTAAACATCTTATTCAAAAAATGAATAAACTACAAAATGAAATTCGTCAAGAAGACGAACTTGAGCGAAAAAATATCGTAATAGCTAGTCAAACGACCAAAAATAATAAAAAACGTTCGCTTTCTAGAAAATGGATTATACTACGAAATATATTAATTATGATTATTTCTTTTTACATTGGTTGGTCCTTGGGACCAAATAATTAAACTCTTTGTATAAATCTAGAATAAGTTCTAGATTTATACATAAAGAATCCTTAATTTAGGTTAATTCTACTAAATTTTATGTATTTTGCTAGTAGAAAATTTTAAAAGCCATTGATCTTAAAAATTATTATGTCTAAAGTTTAATGTTGATTTAATTAATATTTGATTAAAGTTTTGAACTTTGCGCTTGAAAAGGTTATATAAATAAATAAATATTTATTTATTAAATATTTATTTATATAGTTAATTCATATTGAAATATAGTTAATTCATATTGAAAGACCCGCCGCTATGGTGAAATTGGTAGACACGCTGCTCTTAGGAAGCAGTGCTAGCGCATCTCGGTTCGAGTCCGAGTAGCGGCATATCTTATTCTAATATAACGAATTCATTTGATTTAAATTTTTTATTTCAGTTTTTCTTAATAAAACAAGAAAATAAATTCATTTTGTATATTATTTATGATAATTTCAATTGTTGAACATATACTCATTCAAAGTGCTTTTTCAATCGTTTTGATTTCAATTTTAATTTCAATTTCTTTTCGAATATTTTTAGTTGACGAAATTGGAAAACTTTCTGTTTCATCAGATAGGGGTATGTTTGTCACTTTTTTATGTCTAACTGTTTTTTTGTTTACTCATTGCATTTCTTCGGGGCATTTTCCCCTAAGTGATTTATCTGAATCATTTATTTTTATTTCTTGGAGTCTATCTTTTATTCATAAGATTCCAGATTTAAAAAATAATACAAAATTTTTACGCAAAATAACCAATTCTAGTATTAGTTTTAGCCAGGTTTTTGCTACTTCGTGTTTTTTAAAAGAAATACAAAACGATTCAGTATTATTAGTACCCGTTCTGCAATCTGAATGGTTAATAATGCATGTAAGTATGATGGTAATAGGCTACGCAGCCCTTTTATGTGGATCTTTATTATCAGTAGCATTTATGATTGTTACATCTAGAACGAATCCAAAGTTTTTTTTGAACATAAATTATTTTTTTTCTGTGAAAAATTACTATAAGATCCAATTTAGTCAAGAATTGGATTTTTGGAGTTATCGGATTATTAGTTTAGGATTTATTTTTTTAACCATTGGCCTAGTTTCGGGAGCCGTGTGGGCTAACGAAACGTGGGGATCATATTGGAGTTGGGATCCGAAAGAAACTTGGTCATTTATTACTTGGCTAGTATTTACAATTTATTTACATATTCGACGAAATCCAAATTTTGAAGGTACTAAGTCCGCAATTATAGCATCCATAGGTTTTTTTATAATTTGGATATGTTATTTTGGAGTAAATTTAATAGGATTAGGTCTTCATAGTTATGGTTTTTTCCCATCAAAATAATATAATAATGATATAATATTAAAAACAAGGCCAAAAAAAAGTGTTAATTATTTATTTCACATTTCATATTTATTTTAAGTTTTAATAAACTAAAAAATTACAAAGATATTATAGGATCTATTAATTAGAACCGCGTAGAAATTTGTCAAGATACTTAAACCAAAAAACTCGTGCTCTGAAATTAAAAACTTCAAATGTAAGAGCACGGGTTTTTGGGGCACCTATAGTTTTTTTAAAAAACTTAATAAGCTAGCCCCATACTACGAGTTGTTTCAGGCCCTAAATAAACTCGAACACTCAAAAAATCGGTTGGACAAGCGGATTCACATCTCTTACAGCCTACACAGTCTTCTGTTCGTGGAGCTGAAGCAATTTGTTTAGCCTTACATTCATCCCACGGTATCATTTCTAAAACATCGGTAGGGCAGGCTCGAACACATTGCGTACATCCTATACATGTATCATAAATCTTTACAGAATGTGACATTAGATCTATTAATTTATGAAAAGAGTAATATATCAATCTATTATCTTTATTTCAAATGTAACTTTCTAAAACTAAAAAATTTTTTCCTTGATAACGAGACGATTCAATGAATTAATCAGCCTTTTCACAAATAAAGAATTAAAGAAGATATCAGAGATGTTGGAATATTAAGTTAGAAAAAAGGTTTTAATTTCTGATGTTTTTTAAATTTCTACCGAGTCAACATTCAAAATTTTGGTATAAAGATTTTGTATTAAAAAAAGTGATTTTTTATAGAGTTTTTCTTCGAGGAGTTGTGCATTTCCATATTTAATTTTCTATATATTTTTATAATGCAAAAAAACAAATTCCTGCTAAATTAATTGAAACAAATAGTTTAAAAAGGTCTGAAATTCAAAATGAACCTTTTTTTGTCTCTCTAATTTTTAATTTTAAAATTAAATCATTATAACACGTTAGATTGCTTTTTGACAAATAAGCTAAAAGCCGTTGACGTTTTCCCAACATTTTACGCAAGCCTCTTTGTGATAAATAGTCTTTTTTATGAGATTTTAAATGTTCAGTAAGTTTGGATATTTTTTTGGTAAAATTTACTATTTGAAATTCAATGGACCCTCTATTTGCTTTTGCCGAAATAAATATTTTTTTTATCATAAAAAACGATTCCTCTTTACTTAATTATAGATTTAATATATCAAATCTAGTGAAACCCCTATTTTAATAGGTTTAGCTGCAATTTTAATTTAGGTAAATTAAAATTTCACATCCAATATAACAGATATTAAAAGGCGTTAAACTTTAATAAGTTAAGGTCTAATATAGTTGAGACTATATTTAGTCAGATAGATCAATACTACCTACCCCGCTACAAGTTAGACAAGGTAGATAGGAATACTACTAATAAATTTTCAAGGGTAAATACATAAGGATTCGTAACATACTAAAACGACTCCCATTATTAGTATAAAACCAATACCTATTCATACAAGCTAAATCTTCGAATCGAGAACTAGGCCAAATAAGCAATTCAATAGTATTTTTTTGCTCTTCCCAAAATTTCTTACATTTTTTTTTAGAAACGAAAGAATTGGTATCTGTCCCTTTGCATTTAGTTATATTTGAATTTAAAAAAATTAAAATTCGTAATTCTCTACGGCGTCTGGACGATAAAATATTTTCTGGAATAAAAGAGGTTACATTATTCTTCTTTTGAGTTGTTATTATTACTTGGTTTTTAAATTTTGGGTATTTTATCTTATGAACCAACGAAATATTTATGAGTTGATACATAAGAAACTTTCCATTCTTGTTAATAAACAAAGGAAAGGGCTCAAAATTCACCCTTTTTTCTTTTAAAAATTCTGGAACGCCGATATCCTCAAGTACCTCCAGAGTAAGCTCTTTTATACCGATTTCTGGCATGATATGCAAATTAAGCTTTTGCCTTTGAATAGAAGATAATAGCATTTCATTTTGATTCATTAGTCTAAGCAGAAGACATAATATCTGTATATTTTTGAAACCACTTTTTTTGAAAATAAAATCCCCTCTTAATTGAAAAAGTAAATGCTTTTTCAGGAAAGATCTTATATATGCTAATTGGGGGTCTTCCTCAGTTTCATCGTTCTGTTGATTCTCAATTTCCTTATTTTCTTCAGTTTCAGTTTTACTTTTCTGTTTAGTATTAGTTTTATCTTTCTGTTGGTTCTCAGTTTCTTTATTCTCTTCAGTTTCAGTTTTACTTTTAGGCTCACCATTCTTTTTTGTCTTAGTTTGATTTTGTTGTTGACTTGGAAGTTTACTGAAAGTTAATTTTGAAAGGAGTAATTGACTGTATAAAATCCATGGTTTAAGTTTATATACATTAAGAAGTGACACAAATTCCGGAAAAAACCATAAGTCCATATTTGTCACGGGATGATTTAATAGTTCTTTATTCAGTCCCATCCAATCAATTAAAGAATGTTTAGACTTGGATCGACTTATTTCATTGTTTTGTTCAATACAAGGAAATATAAGTTCCTTCTCTTTTTTGAAAATTTGATCAATAAATTCCATTAATTCCCCCTCATCGAGTAATTGAAAATTGTAAGTTTTAATTGGATTACCGCGGGAAGTCAGTGGGATCCAGGATTCAATATTGACTTTTTTTTTAAGAGAAAAATTGATATTTTCAAAACTTAAATATTTTCTATCGAGATCCTTTTCTATATATGGAATCTCAAGTCTTTCAATTTTTCCTATTAAATTTTTAACCAATATATTTTTTGTTAGCGCAAATAAGAAGTTTTGCGACATGGTTTTATTATACGAAATTTGTTGTCGTTTCGTTAATGAAATGGTGGATCTATCAATAAACGAGGTTTTTTTTTTTTCAAAATTAATGAAGTTATATGATAAAACATCATATCTATAGCATTTTTCAAAATTATATTTTTCAGATTTCTTCAATACTAAGTTATTACTATTTTGTTTGTTTGAATCATTTAAATTTGAAATTCTACTAGAATTCCATTTATCTAAGGATTTTTTGTTAAACTTACGGCATCGATTAATTTTCTTTAGCCATCTTTGTTTTTTTGCGCTGAAACTAGACCAGATAATTTGAGATAAATCATATTGAGAGTTAACTTTTAACCAATTTTTCCATTGATGTGTTCTAAGCTGTGGAATTTTTGGAGTTATTCCTTCAGTTTGAATTAATCCTTGTGTAGCAAAAGATTTTTTTATTTGTGTTTTAATGAACACGGATGTTCTCTGAAGGTTCAGAATAGATCTTAATTTACATATATTAAAAATGCCTGTTTGCTGCGATATTTTGTAAAGGACATATGCTTGTGACAAGTCAGATAAATTATTAAAAGTTGTTGACTTTTGCTGCCTTTTTGTATTGAAAATAAAGTTAAATACCTTGCGTATATTTTTCTTTTTTGAGTAGGATTTATCAAGTAAGTATTGTTTTGCTTCTTCGAATTTTTGGTTAATTAGTCGGCAAATCAATAAGTTATTAACAAACAAAATGTTATATATTTTTTGAATAAAAAATTTTAGGAAATATTGAAAAAGAGATAAGTTATAGATTAATTTAAATTTTTTTCTTTTAAGAATTTTTTTTGAAAAGCTCATATCTAATTCTTGCATCACCTTTTTTCTCTCTTCAGTAATTTGTTCTAGTTTTGTTTTAAGTATACTTGTCCTATTCGTGATAGCGTGGAATTTTTCACGTTGACTAAATTTAAATTGATTCAAAGGTTCATTCAGTATATCATTACTTAAGTGATCCGCTGTTTTTTCTTTCATTATACTAGGGTCTAGTCTTTTTTTTTTTTTTGAAAATAGAACAACATTCATTTTTCTAAAACTTTTGTCAAGTTCCGTTAAAATGGGCTTAAAAAAAGAAGGTCTTTTTCGTGGCCTACCAAAAATGTGGTCTGTTTCTTGTCCCCAAATGGTTAAAAAACAAAAGTTCTCACTTGCAGCAGGTAAATGTTTTTTATCTTGGTTCCAAGGTTTTAGACAGAAAGGAGATAGAATTTTTATCTGAATACCTTCTGTCAACCAATTTCTCGGAAATTCTTTTTCCCCTAATGGAATACCATTATATGTACATGGAACATGAGTTTCTTTCTCTAATTCATCAAAATCTTCAGACCATTCAGAAGTTTGAAATAATAATATACGTCCAATATTTTTGATAATTATAAATGACGGTAATATAATATCTTTCCGTAAACGTGATTGGGTTATTAATAAAAAACCCCTGAGTGCTTGAGTAAGTTCAAAACTATCCCAGGCTTCTGCTATCTCTATTCGTTCTTTTGCCTCTTGTCGTTTTTTGTCTTTAGTTGTTATGTTTTTCTTTTTATTTTCTAAAACCTCAAATTCTTTTCTTGCCGACCAAGTTATAAAAAGTCGTTTCAATTTAACTAGGCCTGATAAAGAAAACCAGTTTTTTTTTGTACGCCTTTCAAAAAAAAGCGGAGAGTGTACATTTCCTTTAAAAAGATCCGCAATAACTATTTTACGTCTTAAAGATCGCATAGAGTCTTTTATTAAGCCGTGACGAAAATCAGATTGATGCGAATATCGTATGGAATAACTCTTATCATCTTTAGGTTCTTTTGTAGTTGTATTATTATCATTATCAAGATCATTTTGACTAGTTGTAATCTTTTTATTTTTCAAATTATTTTGTTTAGTTATAGTTTTATTATTCGAGTCATTTTGTATATTCATATTATCCTCCATCGTTTCCATATTCGGATGTTTGGAAGGATCAAAAACAACTAGACTTTTTGCCTTTCGGGTACGAATATCATGATCATCCGGTGGATTTCTATAATAGGATATTTGTTCTAATTCAGTGATTAATTTGTATGACCATCGGGGAACTTTTTTTCGTATTTCTTCGCCAAAACTTATTTTTTCGTTCCCGATCGGATTTGCTTTAACGTGTTGATCATTAGTATTATTTTCCAAAATTTCGATCAAAGGATCAGTGGAAGTCTCATTTTCCTTTTTTGGCAAAATACCTTGTTCGGTTTTGATCCTTCCGCGATAAGCCCCAGTTAATAAAGGATCATATTCTTCTGGTAAGTATTCTTGTTTAGTCTCATCATTATGTATACATAATCGTGTTCTTGTTATTCCAAATTCACTTCCTAGAGTTTTGTCAAGGTTCTGAATTTGATTAAAAAAATCAATTTTGAAAAACTTTAATTTTTGTTTGTTTCGTTCAACCCACCGCGTGTTCAACATATTTGAATAATTTTTGTCTCGTACCAAAAAGGAGATGCCTTTCCAAAAAATGGATAAATTGACCGGATGGGTAAAACAGATTCTCGCTTTTCCATCACTTTGTTGTGTAGCAAAAAAATATTGTGACATTTCGTTTTTAACACTTTGTTCAAATTGATTATTTTTTATATAGCGAAATGGGCGAGTCCAACGTTTATGGTCAAAAAGCAAAGTACCAATAGCCTGTTCAATATCTTTCTCTATCTCTTCATCTTCATCTTCCAATTTCGAGTACGGCTCTTTTTTCAAAATCTCCTTTTCGTGTGACAAATCCTCTTCATCTTCAGTTGATTTCTCTTCTTTTGCTACGCCCGATTTTTTTAACCTTTCTTCTTCCCGTTTCTCAATACGTGAAATTTCACTCAATTTCTGCGTCGGAATAGGTAAGGGTATTCTTCCTAAAGATTGAATGGTTAGAATAAATAAGCTACTTCCAAATAGGC